AATAAAATTGAAAAAAAAAATGGAAAATTCTATCTAATAAAATAGAATTCAATTCTTAGAATTTAATTTTTTAAAAGTTTGTTAGTTTTTGATTATCATTTGGTATTACAAAAAAAAGGAACGAACAATATAGAAATTCCCCCTGAAATATGAATAGTGTCGACCGTGGGGTTTTATGAAAAAGACAAAGCCCCTTATCGGATTTGAACCGATGACTTACGCCTTACCATGGCGTTACTCTACCACTGAGTTAAAAGGGCCTCTTGAATTCCATTTCTGAATGAACCGCAGGCTTTCATGAATCTACTGCATATATTTATTATAATATATATACATAAATTTTATCCGCGTTTTTAGAATTAATCCCTATCCCTCTTCACAGATTTCCAGATTTATCTTTTGTTAATTTCTTAGATTAGTTTAATGTGAGATATAGATATAGATATGCCTGTCTAGTTTAACAATGAGTGAATCAACGAAAGTAAAAGAAATGAAGTTTACCCCTTTGAAGGACCAAGCATTCTCTAAAGGATCTTATCCTTCGTATTAGTATTTCTATTTTATTTAGAAATTATTAAAATTCAAATTTTATATAAATTTATAAATCTTATAATTTTTATATAACTTTATATCTTAATATCTTATAATTATAAATTCGAAACTTTTTTAATATATATATATTTTTTATATTTAATTTCAATAAATATATTAATATAATGTATTATTTATACATATTTTATTTTTATTCTATTTATAATTTTTATTCTATTTATAATTTTTATTCTATTTATAATATATAGAATGAAGAATAAAATTTATCTATATTATCTAGAATGAGTGGTGATTAAAATGAATGAGTCATAAATATATAAATGACGAATCAAAAGATTATATGGAATCATGAAAGATAGACAGATCCTTCAGATCTAATCAGTCTATTATATTGATATATTGACAATTCCAAGAAACTGCGCATACTATGAGCATAGTATGCTGGGGGTCGGGCAAATTATGCCCCCATCGTCTAGTGGTTCAGGACATCTCTCTTTCAAGGAGGCAGCGGGGATTCGACTTCCCCTGGGGGTAGGGTATTACGAAAGGAAGTTGCTCATAGATTATCAATAAGCCTGGATTAATTCTTCCTGGGTCGATGCCCGAGCGGTTAATGGGGACGGACTGTAAATTCGTTGGCAATATGTCTACGCTGGTTCAAATCCAGCTCGGCCCAATACTTAATTGGGTAATTTTGGAATCCGCCATGAAATTATATAATTTATTCTCCAGAAATATTTGATATGGAAGAATAAAAAGTAACATTTCCTAATATATCCTTACTCGCTGTTTATTTGATCTGCTCTATTTATTTTTTCCCACAAATTATGATCTTGCTAATGCTTTAGCTTTAGATTCATCTTAGGATCTTGTAAGTATCACAGTCTAAGAAAAAGAGTAATGGAAAGACTCAATGTTTCAATGAAAAATGGGTTATCAATCCATTTTGAACTAATGATTATTAGTAATCTGTGCCAATCTCACTAAAGTGCATATCCCCGTGGATATCAATATATCATTTGTGTCTCTGTTTCAACACGGCGGTTTTTTTTTAATCGAAAATAGAAATAGAAAGGGTTTGAATGAAATCATAAGAATATGTATGCTATACACTTTGCTTTAGTTCCCTGGGATTGTAGTTCAATTGGTCAGAGCACCGCCCTGTCAAGGCGGAAGCTGCGGGTTCGAGCCCCGTCAGTCCCGGCAGATACAAATCCAACAAATACAAATTCAATAAATAAAAAAATACATCAAAAAATATCTCCATTTTCTTTGAAAGAGGGGGCAAATAGCAGAATTTCATTTCTAGTCCGTATCCTTATTATTTCTTATTTTTCTTTTTTCATCAAACAAATATAGTTACATTTTTCAACTAGTACTTGGGAAAGATACATATGTGTATTGTTAAAATTATGGGTAGAATCATATTCAAGATTCCAAGGGATATTGTACTGGGTCTGGTCGATTATTCCTGATCCTTTAATGGAATAGAGTACCATATGGTATGGTACCTGAGAGCCCATACACAAATTCCATTTGTATAATAGAAAATTAATTTAATATCGTTACTTTGATAGAATATTTTTATTTTTAAAAGTCTCCTTTTTTAACTCTTTTTTAACTTCTATTGTTTGTTTGTAATAAATGTAAGTGTAAAGGCAATTAGATGATGCTTTATCAGATGATTGTACAAGGAAGGCGGTGGTTATATATAGAAAAGAAAGAATGTAAAAAAATGATAAAAAAAGTAAAGGAATTATTAATTGGATCAGGATTTGATTCGGTATGAATAAAAGATCTTACTATGTTATACTATTTAATTCTCGACGATGAATCAATTTGATAGCCCAGATATTGTTATTCATGATATTGATCTGATTTGATATCATTGAGATGGAATTCATCCTATTGAATTTACAGGCAAAAGATTTATCATCTCTATGGGATTAAATCCCCAATTATTTATTGCAAAGTAAAGAAAAAAGAAACGAATGAGATTATGGAAGTAAATATTCTCGCATTTATTGCTACTGCACTGTTCATTTTAGTCCCTACTGCCTTCTTACTTATAATATATGTAAAAACAGTAAGTCAAAATGATTAATTTGAATGAAACTTAACTATTTATCAACTTTATCAATTTAATGATTTTATCAACTTTATCAATTTAATGATTGAAGAAAAAATGAAAAAGGTTCAAATTTCACGTCTTGGATGAAATGAGCGAACGAGAATCAGAAAGATTCTATGAGACCCGATAGTATAAGTCTAGTATGGTAGAAAGAAATATATGAATCTTTCTACCATACTATCTATTATTGTTATTATAATATAATATTGTATAAATAAAGTTTTATTGTATTTATTGTATTAAAGGCATAGGTTTAATATAGAATAAAGATATAGGCTTATCTATAATATATATCTTCATATATGTAGATATCAGTTATTTATATAGAATGTACATAGCGTCTCAATTCTATTTATTTGTTTCATCTATTTTATTTGTCTTGTTATCAATCTGAAATAATCGAAAGACATCTCTTTTTCGGTTCGCATTTCTCCGAGTTCTTATTATTTTCAATTATAAACCCGGTATCCGTTGAAAGAATCAAATCAATGAAGGAAAAACAACTAGTATCAGCTTAGTCATAGAATACATTACGCCATTAAAATCCAATAGAATTTTGAAATGATCTATAAAACAATTGATACAGTTTGGTTCCTAAAACTCAATTAGCAGTGTCTCTAGAGTCCACTTCTTCCCCATACTACGAGTGAAAGGGAAAATGTAAAGACTACCATTAAAGCAGCCCAGGCGAGATTTACTATATCCATGTGAATTGTGTCTCCTATCTCTATGAATATGAAAGAATTCTTCCATTGTTGTTCACTAATATAATAATAATGGAATCACAGGCGCAGAGTCAAAAACGGATTTGGTCCAATATTGTTGATGAAACAATCGAATAAATCCAATTCTAACAAATTCTTATTGATTTCTAGTAGAATCAGAAAATTAGGTACAAGCAAAACAAAATATGCAGCGACACCCTTGGAAATACCAAGAAAATGTTCCTACCATCTGGGAATAATAAGAACTATTATTTTCTTTTTTTTTTTGTTGCCTTTTAGTAAGTCAAAAAGTAGAAAAATAGATAATTTAGATAGATCACTATTTATTACATACCCCTATTTTTTTATTCCCACTTGATCTAATCCTTATCGTTTCCCGATTCTCTCTGTAAAACAACCGAAAGACAGTTTATTTGTGACTAGAAGTTACCTAAAAATAAAAAAATTATTCGTATTTTACTATTTTTACTATATAGAATATAGAGAAAATAGAATAGAAAAAAAAAAGAGAAATATAGTAATAAAATAAAAGATAATAAAAGCCACTTATTCATTTAATTTAATACCGATTGAATGGCCGAATACTCTGAGACTTTCATGAGTCTGTACTGTAGTCTGGACTGTATACAAAGTATCTTCCGTCCTTTCGGCAACTACTACTTAGATTTCCTCTTCGGATATACAACTCAATTCAAACCCGGGCAGTAGACATTACATTAGTAGTGGAAGAGAGTCGATAAATCTTGATATGGCATCCCTTTTCTACTACTCGAAACTTTCCTTGAATCCTAGAGGCACAAGGATTTACAGTACTTTAGAGAAAGAGAATAAGAGAATAGAACCTTTAAAAACTTAGAATCAAGCAAGTATCAAGAGTCCTTTTCCTCCGCTTGCTTCTGTTTGGGATAAAGTCGACAAGTTGTATCGGAAAAATAGAAGAAGGTATTTTAAGTCTTTTATTGATCAGGCGGCACCCGGATTTGAACTGGGGAAAAAGGATTTGCAGTCCCCCGCCTTACCGCTCGGCCATGCCGCCAAAACGATACAAAATAGACGAACATATTCTCTCCCCTATTCCCAAGCAAATGGGGGTTACTAAAAATTTTTTTATTGTACTTGTACCTTGAATTCCGTTTTCCTTAATGCCTTTCCTAAAATAAAAACGTTCTTCCCCCTTTTTCTTTTTTCTATTGAACATCTACACATTAAATCCACATTTGAATTTTCAGTCACAAAAGAAAAAAATACAGGACAAATTGGAACCATTAAGTATTTTATTTTTATTGGTTGTGAATTCATGAACAATTTTTTTTAGTGAGTCTAAAATTGTGCTGATCTAATGTAATTATATAAGAAAATAAAAATTGATACCTAATGAATCGGTATTTCTTTTCACTAAAAAAATACTTATCAATTTCAATTATAACAGCAATTATGAGTATATGTAAACCTCAGAACATAAATTGTTACACAGATATCTAATCGGATATCTGATCCGTATATGATTCTTATACTATAGGAAAATATTTATTTAATGAAAAATGGATTGACTAGATATTTTTAAAGATCACAATGTGTGCTGCCCCCGATGG